TATGATTTGGAGAAGAAAAAATGGCGCTTATATACCTACCTCGCCCTGAAGTACTAATTAAGTATTGAAAATGCGATAAATTTGAAATATTATCTAGGGAGAAGTGTGTTAAAAATCGTGGTAACCATATAAGGGGAGAAAATATGGGGGGGGGAGAAWNAYTRTARKGTYSAWKTTTACCATTACAGTTATGTCCTGGTACCATTAACTGTAATGCCCATGCCTATCATTATGGGGATGCTCAAGATGCAGTTAAGTCCAGCTACAATATATGCTCCGGGTCGGGGCCTTTGACGGCCATAGCTGAGTCCAAGCATCCCCCCAAAAAATAAAAATACCAAATGTATGACACCACAGTTATGTGTGAGCATGGGCTGATTAGTCATTAGTCCATCGAGATGTCTTATTTAAGGGGAAGGAGTGGGCGATTTTAGATGAGATGGCCCTGAAGAAAGAACCAGATGTCTGATAAAATTCATTAAATAGCTACCCCCACAATACATGGGCCCGGAGCGAGAAGAGGGATCCCTGCCAAGCGGGTTGCTGGTTTCACGCGGCATGGTAGTTAAGCTCGTGATCTAGGGGACGGGATACGCATGTTGACAAGGGTGGATTTGACTCAATGTGCCATGTACGATTGATAATAGTATGTACTATGTACTATAAATGACTTCATGGACTTGCTTATAAGCATGGGGAATGTAGTTTAATGTACTATTATACATAATATGTCTTGATACATTAATTTTATGTACTTGCTTATAAGCATGGGGTATAAAATGTAATGTATTATTATACATAATATGTCCTAGTACATTAATTTTATGTACTTTACCCGTATAAAGTTGCATAATGTTTATGTTAATATACAATTTCTATAAGTAATGTATTGAGGGTATAATATAGCTGTTAAGTGCAAAACCTGTACTAAGTTATTGAATTTTTTTAAAATTTAATACTGGTTAGGCTCTTGGGTTTTATGGAGCTATATTAATATGCGTCAGGGAATAGTTTAAATAGAACTTCAGCTTTGGGTGTTGATAGTGGGGCTATGGCTTCTTCCTTGAGTCTTAGGGAGATTGGTTGTTCTCCTTTTCTGGTTTACAAGACCAGTGTATTAAATGTACTACAAAGACTTGTCTTCATTTCAATAGGTTGTTTTCGATTGTGCTAATAATTGGCATGAGTACTAGGATGATAAGAAAGTATAAGATTGATGCTAGTTGTCCGATAGTGATGAAGGGGTGTTCAACTGGTTGGCCTCCAATTCATGTGAGTGTTAGTAGGTCTGCTACTAGAATTCAGAATAGGCATTGGCTGAATGGTCGGAATATTATACTGCGTTGTTTGGATATGTGAAGTAAGGGTATAAGAATTAGAATTAGGATAGATGAGACTAGGGCTAATACTCCCCCTAGTTTGTTTGGAATTGATCGTAGGATTGCATATGCAAACAAGAAGTATCATTCAGGTTTAATGTGGGGCGGGGTATTAAGTGGATTTGCTGGGGTATAATTGTCTGGATCTCCGAGTAGGTCTGGTGCGAATAGTACTAATAGTATTAGGGAGAGAATTAGAAGTAGGATCCCTAGGATGTCTTTGATAGTATAGTAGGGGTGAAATGGGATTTTGTCTGTGTCTGATGGGATTCCTGTTGGGTTGTTAGATCCTGTTTCGTGGAGAAAGAGTAAATGGACTATAGCAAGTGCTGCGATGATAAATGGTAGGATAAAGTGGAAGGCGAAGAATCGGGTTAGGGTTGCTTTGTCTACGGAAAAGCCTCCTCAGATTCACTCGACTAGATTTGTGCCGATATATGGGATTGCTGAGAGGAGATTTGTGATGACTGTTGCTCCTCAGAATGATATTTGTCCTCATGGTAGGACGTATCCTACGAATGCTGTGGCTATAATTGTAAATAGGAGGATTACTCCAATATTTCATGTTTCCAGGAAAGTGTATGATCCGTAGTATAGTCCTCGTCCTACATGCATAAATAGGCAGATGAAAAATATGGATGCTCCATTGGCATGTATATATCGAATGATTCAGCCATAATTGACGTCTCGACAGATATGGGTGACAGAGGAAAATGCTGTTATTGTGTCGGATGTATAATGTATTGCTAGGAATAGGCCAGTAAGAATTTGTAGAATTAAGCAAATTCCTAGCAGAGAGCCGAAGTTTCATCATGATGAGATGTTTGATGGAGCTGGGAGGTCAATGAATGCGTTGTTTACAATTTTTATCAGTGGGTGAGTTTTTCGGATGTTGGTCATTGGTGTTCTTGTAGTTGAATGACAACGATGGTTTTTCATATCATTAGTCGTGGTTAAATTCCATGCGAGAATAATGATAACATACATTGTATTTATTTTAAGTATTATTTTTGTGCTTGGTTTTGTAGGGTTTTCTTCAAAACCTTCGCCTATTTATGGGGGATTAGGTTTAATTGTGAGTGGTGGAGTTGGTTGTGGTATTGTATTAAATTTTGGTGGGTCTTTCTTGGGTTTAATGGTTTTTTTAATTTATTTGGGGGGAATAATGGTAGTTTTTGGTTATACAACAGCTATAGCTACAGAGCAATATCCTGAAATATGGGTATCTAATAAAACTGTTTTAGGGGCATTTGTGACTGGTTTGTTAATAGAAGTTATGATAGTTTGTTATGTATTGAAAGATGAAGAAGTGGAAATTGTATTTCAGTTTAATGGTCTAGGAGATTGGGTTATCTATGATACAGGGGATTCTGGTTTTTTTAGTGAGGAGGCTATGGGAATTGCAGCTTTATACAGTTATGGGACTTGGTTAGTTATTGTAACTGGTTGGTCTTTATTGATTGGTGTAGTAGTTATTATAGAAGTTACTCGTGGAAATTAAGTAGTATGGTGCTGATAATGATTGTGACCAAGAAAGAAAGGAAATATAATTTAATTAAGCCTTTTTGGTTTGTAACTATTATTGATATCTTCATTTGTATAAGTGAAGTTGTTTTTGGTAAGATATTTTCAAGTCAGATTAAGTCTAGGAGAGAGGAGGCTGATTTTTGGCTTATTGTTAGGTTTATGTAAGGGGTCAGACGGTGTATGATTGTGGGGAAGTATCCTAGTATGTTGGAGAATTTGAAGGCGTTTGATGAGTAATCAAATTTTAGATTTTGAGTTATATTACTAATTTCTAGTGCTAAAATAAAGCCTAAAATTGTCACTGCTAGGGCTGTAATTTTTAGGTAATGGGGTATTGTTATTTGGGTAATTGTTATTGGAGGAATATTGTTAGAGATAATGAATCCTGCGAAAAGGCTTCCAATTATCAGGCGCTTAATGGAATTTATTAAAAAGGGGTTATTTTCATTGATGCTTATTAAAGTTGGAAATCGAGGTTGTCCTAGGAGTGCAAAGAAGATAATGCGAGTACTGTAGATAGCTGTAAAGGAAGTGGCAATTAATGTTATTAAGAGGGCTCAGGCGTTGGTATACGACGTATTGGCGGTTTCGATAATTAGGTCTTTAGAATAAAATCCAGTGAGAAATGGCATTCCTGTTAGTGCCAGGCTGCCAATAATTAGGGCTGTTGTAGTGAATGGTATAGCTTTGAATAAGCCGCCTATTTTTCGGATGTCTTGTTCATCATTTAGGCTGTGAATAATGGAGCCGGAGCATATAAATAGTATGGCTTTAAAAAAGGCGTGAGTACAAATGTGGAGAAATGCTAGGTAGGGTTGGTTAATGCCAATTGTTACTATCATGAGGCCTAATTGGCTAGATGTAGAGAAAGCGATAATTTTTTTGATGTCATTCTGGGTAAGAGCGCATATTGCTGTAAAGAGAGTGGTGATAGCTCCTAAACATAGTATAATAGATTGTGCAAATTTATTGTTTTCTGTTAGTGGGTAGAAACGAATTAGTAGGAAAATGCCTGCTACTACTATTGTGCTTGAGTGGAGTAATGCTGAGACAGGAGTGGGGCCTTCTATTGCAGAGGGTAGTCATGGGTGTAGGCCAAATTGGGCAGATTTTCCAGTTGCAGCTAATGCTAGGCCTATTAGAGGTATGTTAGAATTATTTGGGTTTAGTATAAAAATTTGTTGAAAGTCTCAGGCGTTAAGATTAGTTAGAAATCATGCTATTGCTAGGATAAAGCCAATGTCGCCAATACGGTTATATAGAATTGCCTGTAGGGCTGCTGTGTTTGCATCTGCTCGTCCATATCACCATCCAATGAGTAGAAATGATATAATTCCTACGCCTTCTCATCCAATAAACAATTGGAATAGATTGTTTGCTGTAACGAGGATTAGTATGGTAATAAGGAATAGAAGGAGGTATTTAAAAAATTGATTAATATTAGGGTCTGAGTGTATGTATCATATGGAAAATTCTATGATGGACCATGTAACAAATAATGCTACTGGAACAAATATTATTGAGAAATAATCTATTTTGAAGCTTAGTGATAGTTTAACTGTTTGAATTGTAAGTCAGTGTCAGTTTGAGATAATTATTTCTTGGCCTGTGTGAATGAATATTATTGTGGGGATTATGCTAGTAATGAAGGCACATGCGATAGTTGTTTTTACGTGTAAGGGGTAGTTATAGGTTTTGTGAGTACTAGGGCTTGTAGTTATGATAGGGATAACTAATAAAAGTAAAGTGACTAGTGAAAAGGAAGAGAATAGGTTTATTACTTTTATTTGGAGTTGCACCAATTTTTTGGTTCCTAAGACCAATGGATTACTGTCATCCTCTAAAAGTTCGAAAAAGCCATGTTATTATACATGGGAGCATAGAATTAGCAGTTCTTGCATACTTTTTCGGCAAATAAGGAGATACAAGCTCCTATTGTCAGATTCACAATCTAATGTTTTTTTTTAAACTATATTTACAGTACAAGGGTCCTAGAATAATTTTTGGGTTTAATGATAATATTAGTAGAGGTAGGATGTGTAATGATATGAGAGCATTTTCTCGTGTAAAAGAAGGTAAGATGTTATTAATATGATGAGTATATTTACCTCGTTGTGTTGTAATTAGTATATAAAGGGAGTATAAGGCAGTGATTACTATATTTAGCCCTATTAAAATGATTGTAATATTAGATCATGAGAAGGTGGATATTACTACAAATAGTTCTCCGATCAGATTAATTGTTGGGGGGAGAGCCAGGTTGGTCAAGCTTGCTAGAAGTCATCAGGTGGCTATAAGTGGAAGAAAAGTTTGTAAGCCTCGGGCTAAAATTATTGTTCGACTATGAATTCGTTCGTAGTTGGAGTTTGCTAGGCAAAAGAGTATAGATGAGGTAAGGCCGTGGGCAATTATTAGGGCTGTGGCCCCCATATAGCTTCAAGGTGTTTGGATGAGGATAGCTACAATGACAAGTGCTATGTGACTAACAGAAGAGTATGCAATTAGTGATTTGAGATCTGTTTGGCGAAGGCAGATTGAGCTAGTTATAATTATACCTCATAGTGATAGTATTATGAATGGGTATGCTATGAATTCGGTGAGTGGGTTTAGGAATATTGTAACTCGTAGTATGCCGTATCCTCCTAGTTTTAGTAGGATTGCTGCAAGAACCATAGATCCTGCAATGGGGGCTTCTACATGAGCCTTGGGTAGTCAAAGGTGAAGGCCATATAGTGGTATTTTTACTATAAAAGCTATTATACATGCTAGTCATATAAAAACGTTTGATCAGGAGTTTGATAGAGGTTGAACTCAGTATTGAAGAATTAAAAAGTTTAAGGACCCAGTAATATTTTGGAGATAAACTAGTGCAACAAGTAGTGGAAGAGAACCTATTAGTGTATAAAATAAAAAGTAAAGACCTGCGTTTAGGCGTTCTGCTTGATTGCCTCATCGGGTAATAATAATAAGTGTTGGGACTAGTGTTGCTTCAAATAAAATATAAAAGAAAATTAACTCTATAGCGGTAAAGGTTATAATTAGAAATAGTTGTAAAAGAATTAATATAGTAATATACAGTTTTTTTCGAGTTAAGCTTTCTTTTGATAGGTGGTGTTGACTAGCTATTAATATTAGGGGAAGAAGCCATATGGTTAAAATTAGTAATGGTGTTGATAGAGAGTCGGAGAAAAATAGTATAGAGAAATTAAGGCTGTTATCACTGAATTGGTTTATAAGAAGAAGACTTGTAAGACTAATTAGCAAGCTATGAGTTGTGGAATTAATTCAGATTATATTGCCTTTTGATAATCAGGTCAGAGGCATAAGTATTGCTGTAGGAATAATATATTTTAGCATTGGAGTAAATTTAAGTTCTGGACATAATCGGTACCGTATGTATTTGATACTATTACTAGTAGTGATAGTCCTAGTGCTGCTTCGCAGGCTGCAAATACTAGTAGAATAATGGGTATTATGCTTGCTAGAGTAAAGTGTGTGTTTAAGATTGTTAGAGTAGCTATCACGAATAGGGATAGCATTATACCTTCTAAGCATAGAAGAGAGGATATAAGGTGAGATCGATACATTAGTAGTCCTGCGAGAGATACTATAAATGCTGTTATAATATTTATATATACTAGAGACACTTGGTAGTTGTGAATTTGATCACAGTCTAATGAGTCGAAATCATTTATTTTATTTTAAACTAAATACCATATTCAGTCCATTCTAATCCTTTTTGGGTTCATTCATAGGCTAGGCTTGCGGCTAGTAATAGAATTAAGAAAAGGGCTATGGTAAGTATAGTATTCAGATTGTCTGTTTGGCAAGCTCATGGCAGTGGTAGAAGAAGTGCAATTTCTAGATCAAAGAGAAGAAATGTGATGGCTACTAAGAAAAATTTTATAGAGAAAGGTAGGCGAGCTGATCCTATAGGGTCGAATCCACATTCGTATGGGCTTGTTTTTTCTGAGTAAGCATTTAATTGAGGGAGTCAGAATGCGATAATAACAAGTAGTGAGGCTAACGTAAAGTTGGTTAAGAGGGCTAGAATAAGATTTATTATTCTTTTTCGGGTTATACCGAAGCTAACTGATTGGAAGTCAGTTGTACTTGTTAATACTAAAAGAATATGAACCTCATCAATAAATAGATACATAGAGGAACAGTCATACCACATCTACGAAATGTCAGTATCAGGCAGCAGCCTCAAATCCAAAATGGTGGTTAGAAGTAAAGTGGTATTTTAATTGACGGAAAAAGCAGACGATTAGAAAGGTAGACCCAATAATAACATGTAAGCCGTGGAAGCCTGTAGCTACGAAGAAAGTTGAGCCATATACTCCATCAGAGATGGTAAAAGGTGCCTCATAATATTCTGAGGCTTGTAAAAGTGTAAAATAGACTCCTAGTGCAATGGTAATAAATAGGGCTTGGAGCATGGGATTGCGGCTTCCTTCTATGAGACTATGGTGGGCTCAAGTGATAGAGACTCCTGAGGCTAGTAAGACAGAGGTATTAAGTAGAGGAACTTCTAGGGGATTGAGTGGGTGGATGCCTGTTGGAGGTCAGCAACCGCCTAGTTCGGGGGTTGGGGCGAGGCTTGAGTGATAAAATGCTCAAAAGAATCCAGTAAAGAATAAAACTTCAGAAATAATGAAAAGGATTATTCCATAGCGGAGGCCTTTTTGGACGGTTGGAGTGTGGTGTCCTTGGAAAGTGCTTTCTCGGATAATGTCTCGTCATCATTGATATATTGTAAGTATGTTTGTTGTAAGACCAATTATGAGTAGGGTTGTTGAGTTGAAGTGAAATCATATAATTAAACCGGAAGTCATTAAAAGGGCTGATAGGGCCCCTGTCAGAGGTCAGGGGCTTGGGTTTACTATATGGTAAGCATGAGTTTGGTGTGTCATTATGTGTTGTCATGCAGGTAAAGGCTTACTAGAAGGGTAAATACATATGCCTGAATCATGGCCACTGCAAATTCTAGAACTGTGAGGAGAACTAGGATAATAAATGTAGTGAGGGCTATTGCAGTGCTAATACTCATTAATGCAAGTGTGGCCCCTCCGATTAAGTGAATTAGCAGATGTCCTGCAGTAATATTAGCTGTCAATCGTACAGCTAGGGCAATTGGTTGAATAAAAAGGCTGATAGTTTCAATGATAACTAGTATGGGGATTAATGGAGTGGGTGTTCCTTGTGGGAGAAAATGGGCAAGTGATGCTTTGGTTTTATTGCGGAAACCTATAATTACGGTTCCTGCTCATAGTGGAATAGCTATTCCTAAGTTTATTGATAGTTGTGTGGTTGGTGTAAATGAGTGAGGTAACAGGCCCAATAGGTTAGTTGATCCAATAAAGATAATTAGGGATATTAATATTAATGTTCATGTCTGTCCTTTAGTATTGTGAATTCCTATTATTTGTTTTGATACGAGTTGAAGTAATCATTGTTGGAGAGAAATAAGACGGTTGTTTATTAGACGATTTGATGTTGGGAATAATAGGCTGGGAAAAATAACGATGAGGGTAGCAAGTGGAAGGCCTAGAATTATTGGGGTAATAAAAGAGGCAAATAAATTTTCGTTCATTTTGTTTCTCAAGGGATATTTTGTTTTTGTGTCTCAGTTGATGTAGGTTCTGGGTTAAAGAAGAAAATATGTTTTGAAATTTTTAATTGGAAAATGATAAAGAGGGTTAGAAGTATTGATATAATTATTATAAATCATGTGGATGTATCTAGTTGTGGCATGTCACTAAGGAGAGTATTTGTGCTCTCAGTCTCTAGCTTAAAAGGCTAGTGCTATCTTAGCTTCTTAGTGATTTTATAGTATAGACGCAGATCATTTTTCAAAGTAGTTTAGTGGAACTAGTTCAAGAACAATGGGCATAAAGCTGTGATTTGACCCGCAGATTTCAGAGCATTGTCCATAGTACAGACCTGGTCGAGTTGATATGAGAGTTGTTTGGTTTAAGCGTCCTGGAATCGCATCTGTTTTTAATCCTAAAGAAGGTACGGCCCAAGAGTGTAATACATCTTCAGAAGAAACTAGTATTCGAATTGTCATTTCTATTGGTAGAACAACTCGGTTATCTACTTCTAGTAGTCGTAGTTCTCCTGGCTTTAATTCTGATGTTGGAATCATGTAGGAATCAAAGCTTAAATCTTCATAGTCTGTATATTCATAACTTCAATATCATTGATGTCCTATGGTTTTTACTGTGAGTGATGGATTATTAATTTCATCTATTATATAGAGAATTCGCAAAGATGGGAGGGCAATTAGAATTAGAATAATGGCTGGTAGAATAGTTCAGATTGTTTCTACTTCTTGGGCGTCTATTGTACTAGTGTGAGTTAGTTTTGTTGTTAGCATTAATGAAATGATATAGAGCACTAGTGAGCTAATTAAAAAGACAATCATTAATGTATGGTCATGAAAATGTAGCAGTTCTTCTATAATAGGTGATGTTGCATCTTGGAAGCCTAATTGTATAGGATAAGCCATATGAGGTGTACGGGATTTTCACCTGTGACTTAACCTTGACAAAGTTATATAATATTTTACTAACACCTCATTGATTGAGAAAGACATAGTGGTTATGACGTTGGCTTGAAACCAGCTATAGGAGGTTCGATTCCTTCCTTTCTTATTTTAAGTTAATGTATGTAGGTTCTTCAAATGTATGATATGGTGGAGGGCATCCATTTAGTCACTCTAAATTTGTTGTTGTTAACTCTACGGTTGAGACTTCTCGCTTGGATGCAAATGCTTCTCAGATAATAAAAATTATTAGTATAACTGCTGTTAGGGAGATAAATGAGCCTATAGAAGAGATTGTATTTCATATTGTATATGCGTCTGGGTAGTCAGAATATCGTCGTGGTATACCAGAAAGTCCTAGGAAGTGTTGTGGAAAGAAGGTTATGTTTACACCTACAAATATGATTACAAAGTGGATTTTAGCTCATGTATTATTAAGGGTATAGCCTGAAAATAATGGAAATCAGTGAACAAACCCTCCTATAATGGCAAATACAGCTCCTATTGATAGAACATAGTGGAAATGTGCAACTACATAGTAAGTATCGTGAAGAACAATATCAAGAGAAGAATTGGCAAGGACGATTCCGGTTAGTCCTCCAACTGTAAAAAGGAAAATAAAGCCTAGGGCTCATATTATAGCAGGTGATCATTTAATGTTACCTCCGTGAAGTGTTGCTAGTCAACTAAAGACTTTTACTCCTGTTGGAATAGCAATAATTATAGTAGCTGATGTAAAATAGGCTCGTGTATCAACGTCTATTCCAACTGTAAACATGTGGTGGGCTCATACAATAAACCCTAAAAATCCGATTGATATTATAGCTCAGACTATCCCCATATACCCAAATGGTTCTTTTTTCCCCGAGTAATAAGTTACGATATGAGAAATTATACCAAACCCAGGTAAGATTAAAATATACACTTCAGGGTGTCCAAAAAATCAGAACAGGTGTTGATATAGGATGGGGTCTCCGCCTCCTGCTGGATCGAAGAAGGTTGTGTTTAAATTTCGGTCTGTTAGTAGTATCGTAATTCCAGCTGCTAGTACGGGGAGTGAGAGAAGTAGCAATACGGCAGTAATTAATACAGATCATACAAATAAAGGGGTTTGATATTGTGATATAGCAGGGGGTTTTATATTAATAATTGTTGTAATAAAGTTAATAGCTCCTAAAATCGAGGAGACACCCGCCAAATGTAGAGAAAAAATAGTTAAGTCTACTGAAGCTCCTGCGTGAGCTAGGTTGCCAGCTAGAGGGGGATAAACAGTTCAGCCTGTCCCTGCTCCAGCTTCAACTATAGATGATGCTAGAAGTAATAAAAAAGAGGGAGGGAGAAGTCAAAAGCTTATGTTATTTATTCGGGGAAATGCTATATCGGGAGCACCAATTATTAATGGAACAAGTCAATTACCAAACCCTCCAATTATAATTGGTATGACTATAAAGAAAATTATTACAAATGCATGTGCAGTTACAATTACATTATAAATTTGATCATCCCCGAGTAGAGTTCCAGGTTGACCCAGTTCAGCACGGATTAGTAGGCTTAAGGCAGTTCCTACTATGCCTGCTCAAGCACCGAATAGTAAATATAGGGTGCCAATATCTTTATGGTTAGTTGAGAATAATCAGCGGTTAATGAACATAGGTAAAATGGCTGAGTAAAGCATTAGACTGTAAATCTAAAGACAGAGGTTTATATTCCTCTTTTTACCAAGCCTTGTGGTGAATTACATATTGAATTGCAAATTCAAAGAAGCAGCTTCAATTCTGCCGGGGCTTCTCCCGCCTTTTTTTTTTCGCGGCGGGAGAAGTAGATTGAAGCCAGTCATTATGGGGTGTTTAGCTGTTAACTAAAGTTTCGTGGGGGTAGAGCCCACCAATCTAGTGAGGATTTAGCTTAATTAAAGTGGTTGATTTGCATTCAATTGATGTAAGATATAGTCTTGCAATCCTTATCAGGAGTTAAGTATATTTTACTTGCTTAGGGCTTTGAAGGCTCTTGGTCTAGATTAACCTAAACTCCTATTCTAGTACTGATAGAATTGGTGTTAGTGGCAATAATATAGTGGATAAGACAACTATTGTGGGTAGAAGGATTATTTGTTTTGTAGTGGAAAATTGTCATTTTATTTTTATGTTATTTGTAGAGGGAAATATTGTTAGTGCTGTGGAGTAAGTAAGTCGTATGTAGAAATATAAATTTAGTAGGGCTGTAATTGCTATAAAGGTTGGTAAAATGAGGCTGTCATTTTTTGTTATTTCTTGGATAATTATTCATTTAGGCATAAATCCTGATAGTGGGGGGAGTCCTCCTATTGATAGGAGGGTTACAAGGATTAAGATAGCTATTACGGGTATTTTATTTCATGTATGAGAGAGTGATAGGGTGGTGGTGGTTGAGTTAGCTATAAATAGTGTGAATATGGTGGAAGTTATAATAATATAAATAATAAGGTTTAGTAGTGTCATTGTGGGATTATATGGTAGAACTGCTGTTATTCAGCCTATATGGGCAATTGATGAGTAGGCTATAATTTTTCGTAGTTGAGTCTGGTTTAGTCCTCCTCAACCTCCAATTATAATTGATAGAATGGAAATGGTTAGAATTATATTTAAGTTAACAGATGGATAAATTTGGTAAAGTACGGATATGGGTGCTAGTTTTTGTCATGTTAGCAAGATTAAGCCTGATGATAGGGGGATGCCTTGCGTTACTTCTGGTACTCAGAAGTGAAATGGGACTATTCCTAGTTTTATAGCAAGGGCTATTGTTATGAATATGGATGCTACTGGATTAAATAATTTTATTACGGTTCATTGGCCTGAGAATATTAGGTTAATAATGACGGCCATTATTAATAGTATTGAGGCTGTTGATTGGGTTAAAAAATATTTGGTTGATGCTTCTGTAGCTCGTGGGTTATGTTTTTTTATTATAATAGGGATAATAGCAAGTATATTTATTTCGAATCCAATTCAAACAAGTAATCAGTGTGAACTAATTATGACAATAATAGTTCCTAATATCATTGTTAATAAGATGAGAATAAAGATAATTGGGTTTATTAGTACGGGAAGGGTATGAACCAACATTTTCGGGGTATGGGCCCGATAGCTTAATTAGCTGACCTTACTAATAGAATTTGGTGTAATTGGGAGCACGAAGAGTTTTGGATTCTTAGGAGTAGGTTCAATTCCTATAGTTCTAGAAATAAGAGGGCTTAAACCTCTATTATTTACTCTATCAAAGTAACTCTTTTATCAGACATATTTCTTATGTTTGTGGGGGGATGCTTGATAAAAAGATGGGTAGTGAAACATGTCATATGCATAGGGCTAGTGTCAGAGGTAAAAAGTTTTTTCATAGTAGGTGTATTAGCTGGTCATAACGGAATCGAGGATATGATGCTCGAATTCATAGAAAAGAGATTGTTAATAGTAAGGATTTGATAGTAAAGTTAATTGTATAGAGTTCTGGTAAAATTGGATTATGGAATGCTCCTAGAAATAGAATTGTTGTAAAAATATTTATTATAATAATGTTTGCGTACTCTGCTATAAAGAATAGGGCGAATGGTCCTGCTGCATATTCTACGTTAAAACCTGAGACTAGTTCTGATTCACCTTCAGTGAGATCAAATGGGGCTCGATTTGTTTCTGCTAGTGTTGAAATAAATCATATTATTGCTAAGGGTCATGCTGGAAAGATTAGTCATACTTGTTCTTGTGTGATAATTAGGGTAGAGAGTGTGAAGGATCCATTTATTATGAGAACAGATAATAAAATAATTGCTAGTGTTACTTCATATGAAATTGTTTGTGCCACTGCTCGAAGAGCTCCAATTAGTGCATATTTGGAATTGGAAGCTCAGCCTGATCAAAGGATAGAGTATACGGCTAGGCTTGATATTGCTAGTATGAATAATACCCCTAAGTTTATATTGATAAGGGGGTATGGTATGGGCAGGGGAATTCACATAGTTAGAGCTAGACTTAGAGCTAAAATGGGAGCTAAAATAAATATTGAGGCTGAGGATGTGGCAGGTCGTAATGGTTCTTTAATGAAAAGTTTGATAGCATCTGCAATAGGTTGAAGCAAGCCATAGGGGCCTACAATGTTTGGGCCTTTTCGAAATTGTATGTATCCTAGAACTTTTCGTTCTACTAGTGTAAGGAATGCTACGGCTAGGAGGATAGGGATGATTAATATTAAGATATTAATTATAAACATTTTGTTAAGGAGAGGATTTGAATCTCTGATTATAAAGGTTTAAGTTTTACGCAATTACCGGGCTCTGCCACCTTAACAAAGCCCTTTTCTAGGGCAGGATTTGTTTGTGTATCTAATTAAGATAAAATCATTAGTTAGTTTAAGGCGCTTAATTTCAAGTTGGCCTTATTTCTCTGGTCCTTTCGTACTGGGAGAAATACGTAATAGATAGAAACCGACCTGGATTACTCCGGTCTGAACTCAGATCACGTAGGACTTTAATCGTTGAACAAACGAACCTTTGATAGCGGTTGCACCATCGGGATGTCCTGATCCAACATCGAGGTCGTAAACCCTATTGTCGATATGGACTCTTGAATAGGATTGCGCTGTTATCCCTAGGGTAACTTGTTCCGTTGATCAATTTTTTGGATCAATAAGCGATTGTGTGATTTGACTTGTGAGTCTAGTCTTTAAAATCGCTCGGAGGATTTTCTGTTCTCCGAGGTCACCCCAACCAAAGCTGTTAATCCATAGAGAATATTGTTGTTTCCTTGGTTAGTAAATTTATTTCTTTGGATTAAGTAGTTAAAGCTCCATAGGGTCTTCTCGTCTTATTATAGTATTCCCGCCTCTTCACGGGAAGGTCAATTTCACTGATTGGAAGTAAGAGACAGTAAAACCCTCGTTTGGCCATTCATACAAGTCCTTATTTAGAGAACAAATGATTATGCTACCTTTGCACGGTCAGGATACCGCGGCCGTTTAACGGTTGTCACTGGGCAGGCAATGCCTCCAATACTAGTTATGCTGGAGGTGATGTTTTTGGTAAACAGGCGGGGTTTAATGTTTGCCGAGTTCCTTTTACTTCTTTTAATCTTTCCTTAAATGCACTCCTGTGTCGGATTAACAGTATAATAAGTAAGTTATTTATAGTTAGGTTATTCTTATTTTGCTGTTAATAGTCAGAATGTTATCAGGCACTGACTTAAACTTGTGCAGGGAGAAGGTACTTCTTGTTACTCATATTAACATTATTGCTTCTATTTTTATAGATTAGTCCAGTATCAAGGCTAGGAGTTGATTATTTGTTATTGGGATTAGGGTAGTTTTATTGTTGAGCTTTAACGCTTTCTTAATTGGTGGCTGCTTTTGGGCCTACTATGGTATTGTTAAGTTTTACTCTCTAGTTAAGGTTGTATCCGTTTCTAAAAGGCTGTACCTTTTTAGACTAACTTTTAAAAATACAGTATATTTATTTATATTATTGGTATTTTTAAAGCTGAACTAATATTCATTTTCTGGACAACCAGCTATCACTAGGCTCGTTAGGCGTTTCACCTCTACTTATGAATCTTCTCACTATTTTGCCACATAGATGAGTTGATTCTCGATAAATTGTTCATAAGTAGCTCGTCTAGTTTCGGGGTACTTAGCTAAAATTCATTTTGTTAAGTTTTTACTAGTTAACTCATTATGCAAAAGGTATAAGGGGTAATCTTTGCTTTTTTGTACTTTAATTTTTTCTTTCATCGTTCCCTTACGGTACTTTCTCTATAGCGCCATATTTAAAATTTCTATCTCCTATACTTTTAACAGTAGATAAATGTTTTATTTGTAATATCTTGATAGTTTAGTGTAAATGGGTTTGTGGGCTAGGATTAGTTCAAGATATTCATAATATGTGAAATCTTCTAGGTGTAAACTAGATGCTTTATTTAAGCTATATCTTGATTATCCAAGCACACTTTCCAGTATGCTTACCTTGTTACGACTTATCTCCTCTCATATGATTGATACGTATAATTAAATTTAAGTGTATTGTGTCTATTTGAGGAGGGTGACGGGCGGTGTGTGCGTGCTTCATGGCCTAATTCAACTAAGCACTCTATTCTTAGTTTACTGCTAAATCCTCCTTTGGTTACTAATTTCATAGTAACTTTCGTAAAGAGTTTTCTTAGATTAGAAAATGTAGCCCATTTCTTTCCACTCCATAGGTTACACCTTGACCTAACGTTTTTATGTATGATGATTGTGCTTACTTTTGTTCCTTTTTAGGGTTTGCTGAAGATGGCGGTATATAGACTGTATTAGCAAGGGGTGGTGAGGTCTATCGGGGTTTATCGATTATAGAACAGGCTCCTCTAGAAGGGTATAAAGCACCGCCAAGTCCTTTGAGTTTTAAGCTATTGCCGGTAGTACTCTGGCGAATAGTTTTGTTTATATAACTATTTATGTTTAGGGCTAAGCATAGTGGGGTATCTAATCCCAGTTTGGATCTTAGCTATCGTGTTTCAGCGGTTATAAAGTTACTTTCGTTATTTATTTTCGTCTTGATTATGGCTTTTTACAGCTTAATTGTAATTTAACTCTATTTGACATAGTGCTTAAACACGCTTTACGCCGTGTGCCTATTAGCTTGGGTTAATCGTATGACCGCGGTGGCTGGCACGAAATTTACCAACCCTAATAAGCATGACTTAGTCAAACTTTCGTTTATAGCTTAATTTTTATCACTGCTGTATCCCGTGGGGGTGTGGCTAAGCAAGGCGTCGTGAGCTACAGGTGTGAGCTTGATACCAGCTCCTCTTAATTTTACTGATTTGGAGGGCATTTTCACTGGGATGTGGATACTTGCATGTGTAAGTCTGCTAGGGGTTAATAGGAAGGCAGGGACCAAACCTTTATGTTTATGGAGTAATTATACTCATCTAGGCATTTTCAGTGCCTTGCTTTGTTATTTAAGCTACATTAAC